GTTGTCGTGCAATCCCTTCTACAGCTTGCCCTGCAGCAGTGCCTTGACCAACTCCAGGTCCAATAGAAGCAAGTCCCACGGCCAATCCAGCAGCAATAACAGAAGCAGCAGAAATAATTGGATTCATGATAATTTCCTCGTAACCTAAATATAAAATAAAGAAATAGTTAATGATATAATCAATTATGACTTAATTTTTAAATTACCAAGATTTATTCGGTTAAAGTCATTAATAAGAATTCCGAATTGAAAAGAATAGTTATTTAACTATACGAATTACTTCGAGATTTCTTTTTTCGTCTCTAGCTGCGTAGTTTTTTTTGTGAATCTGTATAACCTTTGTTCTTATCTTACCTTAAATTAAGAATCATTCTTTGAATTCTTCGTTTTTTTTATTCAATTTCTTCAGTCATTGAATATTCAATTCACCATTAGAGATGAAACGCAAGGGCTTTGCTTTTGAATCCCTATAGAAATTTATAGTAGTATAGCGGGGCAATTTTAGATATAGGGTTAGTTCATATATAACTAGTTCATATATAATATCATATCACATATACATGGGTTTCTTCTATGCTGTAAACCAATTATTTGTGTTTTAGATTCAATCGAATTCGAAAATAAGATTCTTTGATACCTCAAAAAGAAAGAGTTGCCTTATAGTAATCAGATTATATACACCCAGTTTGACTCCCTCACTTCTACTTTCTTTTTTCTCTTGTTTTTTTTTAAGTTATATTTCCCCTTATTATTATGCCATATAGATACAATCAATCTAAAGAAATTCGTTAGATTTCATTATTGTTTCATATAAATATTAGAATTTGGGTGATCTCAATGTTCTTTTTTTAATTATCTTTTGGTCAATCGTTGAATTTACTGTGAATGAAAGGAGAATCTCCTTTAGTTCTATCTAGTATCTTTTTATCATACGTCGTAAATGTAAATAAAATACAGAATTCTAATTCTATCTATTAATTTTTTTTATTTCGAATATCCAAAATATACGAATCTATGCTAATCGAATCTATCTATATATAGATGTTTACTAAGTAGATTAGTAATAAGCCGCAGTATATGTGCGGCAAGCTAAACGAAAAAGACTATTTTTTAGAAAACTAGTCAATGATGGCCTTCCATGGATTCACCTATATAAGCCGCAGCTAAAGTAGCAAAAATTATAGCTTGAATACCGCTTGTGAATAATCCAAGGAACATGACAGGTATAGGAATTACTAAAGGTACTAAAGAAACAAGAACAACAACTACTAATTCATCAGCTAATATATTTCCGAAAAGTCGAAAACTAAGAGATAAGGGTTTTGTGAAATCTTCTAAGATGTTAATCGGTAAAAGGATTGGAGTTGGTTTGATGTATTTATGAAAATAAGCTAATCCTTTTTTTGAAAGACCCGCATAGAAATATGCAACTGATGTAAGTAAAGCTAATGCAACGGTAGTATTTATATCATTTGTGGGTGCAGCTAACTCCCCATGAGGTAATTGTATGATTTTCCAAGGGAAAAGAGCCCCTGACCAATTAGAAACAAAAATAAATAGAAACAAAGTCCCAATAAAAGGAACCCACGGACCATATTCTTCTCCAATCTGAGTTTTGCTCACGTCTCGAATGAATTCAAGAACATATTCGAAGAAATTCTGACCGAAAGCAGGAATGGTTTGCAGATTTCGAAGAACTAGAATAGCTGAAACCAATAAGATAGCAATTACAACCCAAGAAGTAATAAGTACTTGGGCATGTACTTTGAAACTCCCTATTTGCCAATAGAAATGTTGACCTACTTCCACAGCAGATATATCGTATAATCTTTTTGTTGTGTTGCTAGAGCATAATAAAACATTCATATTGTCCTGTCCTCTCAAAAAAAATAAGAACTTGAAAGGGAATTATTTTTATTCAAGCATCTCCCTTTTGATTTGGAATAACGAGACTAATCGCATAAAATTTTTTTTGTTCTTTTTATATTTTTTTGGATTTTTTGTGCAATTTATTACTAGTATAGTAACCGATTCCCTAAATCTATGACCCCCTCTAATCAAATCAAAAAATTTTTTTATCTTATTCTTAATCAAGAATTTCGTATATAGCTAGAACGACCCTCACAAATTGCAAATACTAATTTGTTAAGAATTAATCGAATTGAGGCTATAGCATCATCATTAGCTGGAATTGAAATATCGGCGAAGTCCGGGTTACAATTTGTATCGATTAAACAAATTGTTGGAATTTCCAAAGTTATACATTCTTGAAGAGCCGTATATTCTTCTTGTTGATCGACAATTATTACAATATCAGGTAACCCCGTCATATATTTAATACCACCAAGATATGTTTCCAAATGAGCTAAATGTCTCTTCAATATAGCGGCATCTCTTTTTGGAAAACAATTGAGTCTCCCCGTCTTTTGTTGCATTCTCAAGTCCCTGAACTTTTGAAGTCGTGTTTTTGTAGTATACCAATTCGTTAACATACCGCCGAGCCATTTTTTATTAACATAATGACACCGAGCTCTTATTGCAGCCCGCGCTACTGAATTAGCTGCTTTTTTTTTTGTACCAACTATTAAGAATTCTTTTCCCCCACTTGCTGCATCAAAAACTAAATCACAAGCTTCTGATAAAAATCGAGCAGTTCTAATAAGATTTGTAATATGAATACCCTTACGTTTTGCAGATATATAAAGTGACATTTTAGGATTCCATTTTCTAGTACCGTGGCCAAAATGAATTCCTGCTTCCATCATCTCTTCCAAAATTATGTTCCAATATCTTTTTGTCATTTATCCTTATCCCCGCATTTTTCTTTCATTTCAAAATATAAATTATATAAATTTTTTGAAATGAAAGAAAGAGACCCGTTATACTGAAATAGAAATAAATAAGTGTTCCGAAGGAACCTTCTCTTCTACCGAAGATTGGCCATTGATAAATGATTGGGCCATTTTTTCTATATAATTTAATATCATTATTCTCTTTCTTTTATTATAAAAATGACCGGAGATGAATCCGCCCTTAAGAATAATTTTTTTAGGAATTATTAAATTATAGCTCTGATGTCTCGCATCAATTCTTTGAAAAAAAAAAAAAAGAATTCTATGCAGTGAAACAAAATATCTCTCATTTTGTCCTCGAATAAATTCTTTTTTTTTTTTTACGAGGCAATATTGTTATATTGCCTTTGCTTTGAAGGGTGCATTATTCTTTTGAATCCGGTACCAACTGGTATCATTCCCCCTAAAACAACGTTCTCTTTCAGACCTTTCAACCAATCTATGCGACCCCGCAGAGCGGCTTTTGATAAAACTCTAGCAGTTTCTTGAAAACTTGCTTCAGATATGAAACTTTGAGTATTCAGAGATGTTTTTGTTATTCCCAATAATAGGATTCGATAGCAAATCACCTCTTCTAAGGAACGCCCAGCTCGTTCGGCTCGCAACAATCCAATTAATTCACCGGGCAAGAAAATATTAGACATTCCATCTTCTGAAACAAAAACTTTTGATGTTATTTGACGCACAATAATTTCTATATGTCTATTATGAATGTGAACTCCCTGGGATCGATAAACTTTTTGAATTTTATTAACCAAAGAAATACGACTTTGTGCTATAGTTAGCTCAGCACCAATGAAGAATCCCCAAGGAATGCCAAGAATTTTTGTTATACGCCCATTCCAAGTATCAACTCTCTTTTCTAGGTTCATCGATATTGAATCAATCGAACGAACTTCTAATACCTGTTCTACTTTTGGAAGACCTTGTGTTATATCACCCGATCTCGATTTTTCATATATAAATGTAACTAATATATCACCTTCAGAAAGTATTTCTCCATAATGACCATGGACAGTTGCTCCAGGAGTCGCCAAATAAGGGTTAGCTGATCTTATTCCTACAGAATCCATTTGAACAATTAGAATTTGACCCGATTTTAGGTGTGGTGCATTTTTCTTTTGAACTATACATATATTTTCGAAAATAAATTGACCAAGACTAATTTTTGTAAATGTTTTTTCATAATAATTATTATGGAGAAAATGCCAATTCAAATAGAATGGATTGAAAAATATGTTACTACATAGATCAGGTTTATAAATTCTCTCGTTTTCGTCCATTAAAGAATATTTTAATACTTTAAAAGTTTCCTTCAATTTGTCAAGTTGCAAATTTTGATTTTTACCGTTTAATAACTCATAATTAGATCTCGATAAATCAAAATTTGCAACTTGAAGAGCTATTCCTAAAGGACCTAACGAACTATTAATTGGAATCATAGAATCTCTTTGAATTTTATTAATTCCTTCTTTTATCCCATTGTAATCTTTTCCATCGTTGAATGATCGTATTTGAAAACAATTAGATGATGACAAAATTATAAAAGATCGACATTTCTCATTTCTATTCAACACCATACGAATAGTTCCATAATTTTTACTAAGTGATTGTTGAAATTTTTCCCTCGAATCCATAGAAAAAAATGGATTGAGGTTGGTCCGGTCCGACTCATTCTCCAAGATAACTCGTGAACCGGGCTGATCATTCCTTTTTCTTATATATGAAATATGGGATTTCACTAAGTCAATTTTTAAGAAATATCTAACCAAACCTTTTATACTTACTTCAACAAAAGAAGCATGCGCATTTTCGATAGAAGAAAATTTTTTGTCTTGATCCCAATTTAAGACTAAACCAGTCCGAACTAATTGAATACTTATATAAGAAATTCCCCGAATTGATTTTCCATTTCCAGAAAAAATATAATTAATAATTTTAAGTTCCAGATTATCTATTTCTTGTAACATATCTTGGGGAAAAAGTTTTACTAAATGGATCCTATCCGCTATTTCATATAAAATAACCGGTCGAACCAAAACAAAATACTTTTTTTTCTTAATTGTGATCCATTGGGCATAGATCCAATTTTTCATTTTTTTTTTTTTTGATTCTTTTGAATTTTTTTTTTTCGTTCCCGGTGGTATCAACATGGCACTGTGTCGGGATATCTTATCCATTTCTCCGGGAAAATAGATATTCCCGGAAAATATTTTTAATTCAATCTTTTTTTTTTTCTTCTCCAACCGGACCAACCCCCTTACTTGACTTCTTATATTTAAAGTGATTGGTGTATCTACTTCAATGATACTATTGTTCCGTACCATTATCAAATAAGATTCTGGTAAAATATGCACTTCTTCGGGAATGAAAAAAAATGGATCTACTTTAATTTGGTATTTTGTCTTAAATTCTTTAACTGCTCGATACTCAATTAAAAAATCTTCTTTTTTTAAAATTAAATTTATATCCATAGTCCTATTTTTAGTAATTCCCGAGCTCTGTGTTCGGTATTGAGGATCATCAAAAAAAGCAAAAATACTATTTCTATGAAAAAGACCATTGATTGATATTTCAATCGAGATATTGGAAGATAATATTAGTTCTTTGTCTCGTTCTTCACTCAATTGGAATTTAAATGGAATAATGAATCTATTTCTCCGCCTTTTTGCTAATAAATCTGTAGTATCGTGGAAAATAGCAGAATGTGTAAAATGACAATGATCTATACATATGATTTGATTCAATATTGAATAATCTAAAATCCTTCTTTCTTTTTTATCAGAAGAACTGAAACGAAACAATTTATGTCTTAGTCTGACTTTATTATTACTTGCTAAAACGTTACAAATATCTCTTTTTCCGGTAGAGAGATAATGAATGTTCATTTGATCTTGATCTTTTCGGATTGAAAAAGAGCCTGAACCGTACCTGTATGATTTTCCTGATAAAATCCATAAATGACTTGTTTTTGATAAGATATGGACATTGCTATATCTAAATTCTGATGCATGGTACACATCGGTACTCCAATGCATTTCGCCTTCTAAGTCGGAATAGACATGTTTTCGAACTTTTTCTTTTAAATTCAAAGTGTATGGTGCTGCGCGAATCTCGGCAATAACTTGTTCTGATTTTACATATTGATTATTTTGAACTAATAGAAAACTTTTTGGTGGAATAGTCACATTATATTTAATATCGCCACTTTCAATAGTAATATACAAGTCTATATAACATAGAAAAGCAGGATGCCCGTGACGTGTACGTGTAGGATGAACCAAATCCTCATTGAATTTAATTTTTCCATTATAAGGTGCTCGCACCTGTTCTGCAGTACCCCCTGTAAACACTCCGCCTGTATGAAAAGTTCTTAATGTTAGTTGAGTGCCCGGTTCTCCAATGGATTGACCCGCAATAATACCTACAGCTTCTCCTAATTCTACCAAGTGACCATGAGTAGGACTTTGGCCATAACACAATCGACAAATCCAAGATGTATTCCTACATGTAAAAGGAGTTCGGATAGATATTAGTTGTATTTGAAAGGTTTTAAATCGATTGATAAGTCCAATGCCAATATCTTGATTTCTAATGGCAATGCATCGTGAACCTCTGTATATATTGTCTGCTAATATACGACCAATTAATGTTTGTATCCAAATTCTTTCCGGCATCTTTTCATTCTGGGTATTCACCGAAATTCCTCGAATGGTACCACAATCTGTTCGACCTATAACAATGTGTTGAACCACTTCAACAAGTCTGCGTGTAAGATATCCAGCATCTGATGTTCGTACAGCAGTATCTACAATCCCTTTGCGAGCTCCGTAGCAAGAAATTATATATTCTGTTAAAGATAACCCTTCGCGTAAATTGCTTTGAATAGGTAAATCAATCATTTGTCCTTGTGGATCCGACATTAATCCTCTCATACCTACTAATTGGTGTACTTGAGATGCATTTCCTCTAGCTCCCGAAAAGGACATTATATGGACTGGATTAAAGGGGTCGGTAATCCTAAAATTAGGATTCATTTCTTGTCGAAAATATTCACTTGTAGCATACCATATCTCAATGGATTGACGTAATTTTTCTACCGCATGTACATCCCCATAATGATGCTGTTTTTCCAAAATAAAACTTTGTTGTTCAACATCTTGGATTAGCCATCCTTTAGAAGGTATTGTTAAAAGATCATCAATTCCTAATGAAATGGATATAGCTGTAGCTTGATGGAATCCCAGAGTCTTTACTTGATCCAGAATATGTGATGTATATGCCATTCCGAAGTGATCTATTAATCTGCTAATAAGTCGTTTAATGGCAGTTCCACCTATAACTTTATTATGAAAGACTAGATTAGCCCGTTCTGCCATAAGTACCTCCATTTTTCACCCAGTGGGATTCGGTTCAACAATAGGGTTGAGTCAATGATTAGAAAACTGCCTTTTCTTTATCTTGATTTGCGTAGAAATTGAAAAACTAGAATCCTAGTTAAACCATGAAGACCTGAATTTATAACGGTATCATAAATTTGCTTCTTTTAGAAACCAACCATCTAAATGATTAGATATCATATGAATAGGCTCGGCAAAAACCTTGTATAGCTTCTTCGATTTCTCGATAAAAAGAAATATGACCGACA